AATGGAAACAGCAACCCTAGTTGCTATCTCTATATCTGGTTTACTTGTAAGTTTTACTGGGTATGCCTTATATACTGCTTTTGGGCAACCCTCTCAACAACTAAGAGATCCATTCGAAGAACATGGGGACTAGTTGAAGTAATGAGCCCCAATATATCAATATTGGGGCTCATTACTTCAATTTAGATAATTAAAAATCATTTCGTCTTTTTCGTTGGAACTTTAGGGGGTTCTCTAAAAAAGATAGCGAAAAAGATTATTCCTAAAGTCGAGACTAAGAGGAATGTATAAACCAATGCTTCCATAGATTTCATCGTGGTTTACAATTATAGCTTTCATACCTGTTTATTTTGGATCATCTCCCATATAAAGAAAAAGAAGGAACAAGAGTCAAAAAATGCAATTATTCAAATCAAGATTAATCCAGTTCCCTATGTAAAATTTAAATTACACCAAAAATATAGTAAAAAAGGAACAACACAAAAAGAAAGAATGTTCTATCAGACTATTTGTCTTCTTGTAGTTGGATCTCCCAGTTTTTGGAATGCCCCAAATTCGACTTGAGCATCCAAATCAGGATCGATACCAGCAAAAACATCTCTGAACAAAGTTCTAGCACCATGCCAAATGTGCCCGAAAAAGAAGAGAAGAGCAAACGAAGCATGTCCAAAAGTAAACCAACCCCTCGGGCTGCTACGAAAAACACCATCCGATTTCAAAGTAGCACGATCTAATTCAAAAATTTCACCCAATTGAGCACGTCTAGCATATTTTTTCACAGTAGCAGGATCATTATAACTGACTCCGTTGAGTTCCCCACCATAGAACTCAACAGTTACACCTACTTGTTCGACACTATACTTCGATTCTGCCCTTCGAAAAGGAACATCGGCTCTAACAATTCCGTCTCCGTCTACCAAAACAACCGGAAATGTCTCAAAAAAAGTAGGCATACGTCGTACAAAAAGTTCACGCCCCTCTTTATCTCTAAAGATAGGATGTCCTAACCAACCGACGGCTATTCCATCTCCATTATCCATTGAGCCCGCTCTAAATAATCCCCCTTTTGCCGGATTATTGCCGATGTAATCATAAAAAGCTAATTTTTCGGGAATTTTAGACCAAGCTTCTGATAAACTTTGATTTTCGGCTAGCCCAGCACCAACTCGTCGATATATTTCTTGCTGGAAGTATCCCTGATCCCATTGATAACGAGTTGGACCAAATAATTCAATCGGGGTTGTTGCTGAACCATACCACATTGTTCCAGCAACAACAAAAGCTGCAAAAAATACAGCAGCGATACTACTGGAAAGGACGGTTTCAATATTTCCCATACGCAATCCCTTGTATAGACGTTGTGGTGGACGCACACTAAGATGGAAAAGTCCCGCTAATATACCCAATGTCCCTGCTGCAATATGATGAGAGGCTATTCCACCGGGAACAAAAGGATCAAAACCTTCTACACCCCATGCGGGATTTACGGATTGCACCCTTCCGGTTAGGCCATAAGGATCGGACACCCATATTCCAGGACCATACAATCCGGTTACATGAAATGCGCCAAAACCAAAACAAGCCACCCCTGCAAGAAATAAATGAATTCCAAATATTTTTGGCAAATCTAAAGAGGGTTTTCCTGTACGTTCATCACAAAAGATTTCTAGATCCCAATAGACCCAATGCCAGATAGCCGCCAAAAAGCACAAGCCCGAAAACACAATATGTGCTCCGGCCACACCTTCATAACTCCAAATACCCGGATTCGTCGTAGTCCCCCCTGTGATACTCCAACCCCCCCACGAATTGGTTATTCCTAAACGAGTCATGAAAGGTATAACGAACATACCCTGTCTCCACATTGGGTCAAGAACAGGGTCGGAGGGATCAAAAACTGCTAATTCATATAGAGCCATCGAACCGGCCCAACCAGCAACCAGAGCTGTATGCATTATATGGACAGAAAGTAAACGGCCGGGATCATTTAATACAACGGTATGAACACGATACCAAGGCAAACCCATGAGAATACCCCTTTTATCAGCAAAAAATAGACACTATGTAACTTTATTGCACTGGAAAAAAATATACTATGGAACCCCACTTGCAGTAGATTATATCGGGTAAGGGATTACATTTTTTTTCTAGGGAACAAAAAAAAGCGGATCTATTTTATTCTATACCCGATAAATAACAATACGCAATGGTGGTGTTGGTGGTGGGGGAGATCCTATTTTTTATGCGTGTTTCTATCCGTGAATGCGGACATAGTTTTTATCATTCAAAGAACCAGTTCGTAAGAACTATCTTTTATTTCTTTTTTTCATTTGGTATTCCCCCCCCACTCCTTTTTTTATTTATCATTTATAAATACAAGATGATAAAAACAAATAATTTTTAACACAATAAACCAATAAACCAATTTTTACGTTTCCACATCAAAGTGACATATATTACTTAATTTTTGTTCTTGATTTAATGCCTATTGGTGTTCCAAAAGTTCCCTTTCGAAGTCCTGGAGAGGAAGATGCATCTTGGGTTGACATATAGTGCGACTTGTCAGATATATTGGGTTATATGGGATTTCCCCGTTTTCTCACCCGATTGAGGTATCCTCTCTTTCACCCCGAAAAAGATTGATTGAATCATCAAAAATATGGAGCGTGAAGTGTAATGAAGTGCAATTAGATCGATTTTTGAAGGGATATTCAGATTACTATTATCAATTTTGAAGTTTTTATGGTTGGCTTGGCTGGACCAATAAAATAAAGTATCCAGGCTCTGTTTAGAAAAAAAAAACGGTAATATATCTACGATTACTACTTCTAGCATGTCATATATGTTCCAGAAAACATAAAATAAGAAATTCAGAAAAAGGGAAGTCGTAGCAAAAAGATATGGTATTGGAGTATTTGTCCTATATGTGCAAATAAAAATCGGGCAGATCTTTACTCAGAGTAGAATAGAAACCTAAAAGAAAAGAATTGAAGAAACCCATTCAGAAACAAGAAAATTACATTGCGATTTTGATTCGATCTCGATGAAAACAATACATCAATGAGGAGTTAGTTCAATAAGTTTAATACATTATATATATATTTCTTCTATTATATATGGAAAAAAAATTTTATATGGATATAAGGTATATGGATAAAGGAAGGGATCAAAAGTTGTCTTTCTTGAAATAATGTAATAATGTAAGAAAAAGACCTTTCCCTTCGTTAGAAGTTCATTAGTAAAATGAAAAGTGAAGAGGGTTGAAATCTACACATTGATTTATTTTTGCGATCTTTTGTGAACCGTATGCATCAAAAGATGCATGTACGGCTCTTAAGGGATAAAATCTTATCCTAATCAACCGACTTTATCGAGAAAGACTCCTTTTTTTAGGCCAAGAGGTTGATAGTGAAATATCGAATCAACTTATTGGCCTTATGGTATATCTCAGTATGGAGGACGATAACAAAGATTTGTATCTGTTTATAAATTCTCCGGGCGGATGGGTAATACCCGGAATAGCTATTTATGATACTATGCAATTTGTACAACCCGATGTACAGACAGTATGCATGGGATTAGCCGCTTCAATGGGATCTTTTCTTTTGGCAGGAGGAGAAATTACCAAACGTTTAGCATTCCCTCACGCTTGGCGCCAATGAGTCTTTTATTTGAGAAAAAAAAAGAAGACTATGCCTTCGCCAATATTAAGTAATAATAGCATGGCACTTCAAGTTCGATATGAGTTTTTTTTTTTTCCAAAACCATTCGATTATGTATCGAAAGAGTAGTATGAAAAAAGACAATTTACCATTTTATATGATCTATCAGGAGCCTATTTCAGTGTCACAAACTTTTTTGTTTTCGGGTTTTACACCGGAAAGGTTTTAACAAAATTTATGTTTTTAACAATATATATGCTATGAAAGAATATATATATTAACTATTTGAAAAAAAAAAAGACACTTTGGGATTGCTGAAGAACAGACGAAATAATAAAGCAACGGAACCATCATAGTATTTTAGAAATACTCCAAAAAAGGAAGGATGGTTATTGGATCATTTACTGATACTGATCCGGGTCTGATAGACCCAGTATTTTTTCTATTTCTTCGATGGAAGGTAGAAATCAATTCCATAGTAGAGCCGTATGCAATACGCAAAAGATGCCTGTACGGTTGTTCAATTCTGTCTTTTTTTTTCCTATCTCTCGCCTTATCGTGCGAGAGATAGGAAACCATTATTTTTTATATCATCAGGGTAATGATCCATCAACCCGCTAGTTCTTTTTATGAGGCACAAACGGGAGAATTTATCCTGGAAGCAGAAGAACTACTGAAGCTTCGCGAAACTATCACAAGGGTTTATGTACAAAGAACAGGCAAACCTTTATGGCTTGTATCCGAAGACATGGAAAGGGATGTTTTTATGTCAGCAGCAGAAGCCCAAGCCCACGGAATTGTTGATCTTGTAGCGGTTGAATAAAAAATTAGCAGCCAGTATTACGCGCAAATACACGATTTGATATTTTTTTCTTATTAATTTAGTCTTCTTATCTGATTTATTATCATATTTCTATTAATAGATTAATTAATAGAAATATGATAATAAATATGAATGAATCTATTAATAGAATAGAATAGAACTGATTCATAATCATCGGGTTATGATTGATCTAAACCAACTCATTATGTATATGACTCACCATGCCAACTATGAAACAACTTATTAGAAACACAAGACAGCCAATCCGAAATTTCACGAAATCCCCCGCTCTTCGGGGATGTCCTCAGCGCCGAGGAACCTGTACTAGGGTGTATGTGCGACTCGTTCAGATCATAGACTAAAAAAAAAAAGGAAAAAAAAATTTAAGTATCGGGGGATCGGTTAAGATAGTGAATGGAAGAGCTCCATTCACTATCTTAACTAATCTTAACTAATATATATAATATAAAATTAAAAAATTAATAATAAAAAAAGAATATATAGAGAGATATATTCTTCTATTGTGTATCAAATTTATGGTTTCGATTGGTGCAAACCCAATCACCTCAATTTGCAATTTAAGATGAGAAAGATTTCACCATTGGTAGTAAATGCTTATCCATTAAGCGGGGGAAATCCTATAGTTCAATTAAAAAGCGGAATTATTATGCCCTTATTTTTGCAAGAACGGACTAAGAGGGTCAGCTACCCAGCTAATCTTCATACTTAAATACCGTTACTGTATAGCTAGATTTCGTTGTGAAAGACCTATTACTTGATATTTCATGGGTAGAGCCAAAGAGTGTGAACTGTACAAGTTAACAAAAATATTGATTAAACCGAGGAAGGGGCTCCGGTGTATAGAGAGGATCTCACCGTTTTAAAAGTAATCATAGAAACGATGGAACCCACCATTTCTTTTTGTATTTTATTTACTATGTTTTTTCTCAATACACTCTCTTATTTCGAAGTTAAATGCTTCAAAATCAAAAGAAAAAAATCGTGGTTGGGAAGGTTATAGTAGCAAAAGCCATTGAAATTCTTACTTTATACATTGGAAGAATCCATTTTTGTTATTAATAGACTAGGAAAGGAAAAAGAATAACTGAAAGAAAAAAAAATGAATCTAATAGTTATTCATCAAAGTCTCATTTCATTTACTCAATGACCAGAATTAAACGAGGATATATAGCTCGGAAACGTAGAACAAGAATTCGTTTATTTACATCAAGCTTTCGTGGGGCTCATTCAAGACTTACTCGAACTATTACTCAACAGAAAATAAAAGCTTTGGTTTCGGCTCATCGGGATAGAGATAGGAAAAAAAGAGATTTTCGCGGTTTGTGGATTAATCGAATAAATGCAGTAATTGGTAAGAAAAAAAAAAAAATGTACAATAGTTATCGTAATTTATTGTATAATCTGTACAAGAGGCAATTGCTTCTTAATCGTAAAATAGTTGCACAAATAGCTATATTAAAGGGTAATTGCCTTTTTATGATTGCTAACGAGATCATAAAATAAAAATTCCCCGGAGAATGAACTCCGGGAAGGTAGTGGAGTAGGGATTTGTATGAAAAAATATGATTCATATGATAAAGTCATCAAAATGACCAACCACGTTCAATATCAAAAGATTGATTCTTCTTCACCGATTTTCTTTTTTTCTTATAACACAACAACCTAAATTTGATTGGCGTTGTTTTCCAACAAAACATCAATTCAAATTGGATTTGAGTTTCAATTCCAATTTGAATTCAATTGAAGAATAACTCTAGTTTTTTTTTTGTTTTAAGACCGGTAGGAGTAGTTCTAGCGGTCGACTCGCCTTTTTCCATTTTTTTTTCATTATTAAGAAAAGGTAACGAAGATAAAATACGAGCTTGTTTTATAGCAATCGTAATTAATCGTTGTTGTTTTAAGGTCAATCTATTCACCCGTCTAGATAATATTTTTCCTTGTTCACTAATAAATCGACTAATTAAACTCATGTTTTTATAATCAATTCGATCCCCCGATTGGATCGGGGGCAAACGCCTACGAAAAGATCGCTTGGGTTTAAGAAAAAGTCGCTTAGATTTATCCATGGTTTGTTTATTCCTATCCCGAAAATCCTATTTCTTACCAAAAAAGGATTTTTGTTTTATTTTATTGCTTTTCTTATTTTTTTTGTTATATAATATAAAAAAATAGATGTTCTATTATGTTATATATATATAATCTAATTTATATATTTATAATATATAAATTAGAGAATATATATGAGAAATACATCATTTTTCATATTCCTTTTGGACGGGTGACACGCAAGCGATCTGTTTTTCTATTTCTTTATCTCTGCATGAATCGTATGTTTGCAACAACAAGGACAGAATTTTCTTAGTTCTAATCGACTAGGCGTATTGTGTCGATTCTTTTGAGTAATATATCTGGAAATACCCGTTGATTCCTTATTAACACTCTTTTGAGCACAACGGGTACATTCCAAAATAACCCTTACTCGGATATCTTTACCCTTGGCCATGAACCTCCTTTTTTTTTTGATTCACTTAACTCTTCTATTTTTTAGAATTCGAAGCGAAGAAGAAGAAAGGAATGAAAAAAGTAAAAGTTGATAATTCTAAATAAAATTATGAAGGATTTCGTTTCAATTAATATAGGACAGGAAAATTTAAGTAATACAATGATTTCCAATTTTCGAATCGCAGTACATTATTTCAGTTTTCATTTAAGTATTTTGTATGATATTGTTGCCCCCCCTAGCCATTCTATTTCCATTTCTGGTCTCACTCTATTAAGAATGGAAATGGAATTGAATTATTCATTCAATTCCATTGAAGCCTGTACAAGATTCCGAGTTTCACCGAGTCCAAATCCCCTTTATTCTTTTCTAACTTTTTCTATTCGAATTCTAAAAAAAAAAAGAAATAATAAAGAAGGAAGGGGATTAATCCCAGATATTTGATTGTATCTTTTATCTTCTTCACCCCTTCCTGCTCCAATAACTAGACTAGAATGAAAAAAAGGGGAATATCAATGCATCCGGAAAAAAACGATTGATCTCTATCAAGAGACCCGCTAAAGCCCCGAACCATAGAGTACTTACCACTGGTGCCACGGAGAGATATGTTTTTAGATCTCGCATTTTTTTTTAATCCTCCTTTTTTATTTATTGTAATTTGTGATACATAATTGAATATGATCAGATGATTATTTCGTTAATAACCACTTGGATTTTCGGCCGAATTCCAAATTCAAATTGAAATGTACAACGATTCATTCGATAGCTTTTTTTTTAGAAAAAAAAGTCTATTTCTGCCCGAACATCTCATCAAAATATCAAAAAAAAAATAGATTTACATTTTAGGAGAATCTCTATTTATTATTTTTTTTTTTCAATTAAAAAGTCTTTAATTATTATAATTTAGATTATTAATTCTAATTTGGATTATTATAAGAATCTTTTTTATTCTTTATACTATTCTTATAGAATTAATAATTCTATTACTATATATTATATAGATATATAGATATTATATAGATATATATAATATTAAATATATATATCTAGATAATATAAAATATTCGAGAATAGAATATTCTTTCTTTTTATTATTCTACTATATATATTCTATTTTTTTTTTTTATTCAATAGAATATTTATTCAATAGACTTTTTTTTTTCTTATTCTATATTATAATTATAATATATTATAGGATATGAAGGATATGAAAAAGAAAAAATATTTGAATTCTCTATAATATAATAAGAAAGAAAAAAAGAAAAAAATGACAGGATAGTATATAGATATATATCTATCAATGGAGAAAATAAAAATGTGGAAAACAAAGATTCTTTCCAATGACACTGGAAAAACCAATTGAAAAGGGATGTAGCGCAGCTTGGTAGCGCGTTTGTTTTGGGTACAAAATGTCACGGGTTCAAATCCTGTCATCCCTATCCCTAACTAGTACTTATCTTATGAGCAGTAACAGGGGATCAATTAAGACCGATTCAAATTGAAGATACATACAATATATATATTGATATAGTATATGCATGCAAGATGTATTGGGTCACAGAAATATTTTTTTTTTATTTAAAACGCTCTTAGTTCAGTTCGGTAGAACGCGGGTCTCCAAAACCCGATGTCGTAGGTTCAAATCCTACAGAGCGTGATTCCATTTTTGTTAGATCGAGAATGACAATGGAAATAATTGAATAGCAGTCTAAAATCTGAATTTGACCTCCTGTTTTTTTTAGGGTTAAAACAAAGAAAGGAATAGGAGGTCAATAAACAAAAGAGATGTTAATTAATTAATCAAAGGTTCAACTGATCACCACGTCGGTATTGTAAATATGCAGTTACGAATAATCCAGCCAAAGTAATAGGAATTAGTCCTAACACAATTCCAAATAGAAAAACTTCAATCATTCTTTTTTGTTTGAAAGGGAAAGGAGGAGGTAATATATAGCCTTAAATATTAATCCGTATTGACCATGACTCTCAATGAATTGGAAATTGACATGGTAAGGAACTATAGAATATCTAGAGTATCAAAAAATTTCCAATTCAATTGAAATTTTCAAATCAAATAAGTCGTATCTTACTCAGACCGATAAAAAGAGCTGAGGTTATAGTTAAAGCCGCTAGTAGAAAACCGAAATAACTAGTTACAGTGGGCATAAAGAAGCTAAATGAAATAAGTTCTTTTTTTACATATGTTTACAAAGCACTTCCCTAAGTTTCTATTTTTGAGAGAAAAAAGAAATCGAATAGGAGAATCAGCAAAAATACCACTTGATAAATACAATTGAAAATTTTTGATTTATCAATCAATCATTACAGAAGAACAAAAATATAGTGACATAGGTAAGAAATAAATTCATCACCTGTGACATCTACCCATCCGGTAATTTACAAAATAAACAGATTTTTGAGCAACTCGTGGATTGAGTAAACTAATCCAATAAAGATTTTTATTTTGATTACTTATATTCTATTTATTTTATAGAATATTTCTATTTCTTGTTTATATTCTAAACTATTTCTATTCGAAATATGAAATATTTTCAATAATTAGAAATAGAAAATTCAAATAATAATAATATCAAATAATAATAAAATAATGAAAATAATAATGAATATTAACAAAAAACAAAAAAACATCTTCGACAACCACAAAAAAGTCTATTTCTAGATTTGACATCTAATTGAATTGTAGAAATATAATCTGAGAATCTCTCTCATGAATTATAAAAAAAAAATCCGTCGGATTCACCTTTTAATTGATCTTCAGTTTCTAGTCCGAAGCTAGTAATGTGGAGAACCCTCATCTTATACTATAAATAAACATCTCTTATACTCTTAAACTTTGAGGAATTCTCTATTGAGTACATCGATACAACCAACAAGGAAATTCGAAAAAATCGAGTACTTGATCTCGCCACGGATTGTGAAATTTCGTTGCTGTGTCAGAAGAAGGATAGCTATACTGATTCGGTATACTCGAAA